GATCATAGGGATCAATTTCTAGTCGCATAGCCTCATAATAATTCTGTAAAGCTTCCGCATAATCTCCTTCAGATTGCGCCGACATCCGTTACGGTCGTTATTCGGTTCAAAGAATCTCCGTTCCAGAACCGTACGTGATATTTTCATCTCATACGGCTCCTCCTTTATGTGTATAATGATAACAATTAATACATAAAATCAAAAAAGATTGCAGTATCTTTTTTTCTCATTATCAATTGTGCAGGGCTAGTGTTTTTACAAGAAATCTCTAGCCAACCTTCCTGTAAAAGAGCTTTTATTAACATCAAGTATGTTGGTACTGGCTAAAAAAAGGATAACTCCAACAATATCTTTGTCCTCAACGCCACTAAATTTCCTGGAATTAGTCACTTCAACAGCCTTCGATGGTTATACGGGTATCCAAAAATACGAACGAGATGGATGTTTGTTGTCCCAACCATTCTTGTTAGTCCCGATCTCGAAAAGAAAGGACCGATATATTTTACAAAGTTTTTGTGTTGTTGATTCCTAAGCGTAGTGCTTCTTCCCCTATGCCGCCTATTGCTACTAGTGGAGTAGGGTTAACCTAACCCCATAGTATAGGTATAACCTTTCGCTTAATACTTAAAATCCATAATTGAAGCATATGAGGCTGCATTAATCGGGGATACACGACAGAAGGATTTTTTCGTTTTATTTATAAACTTCACCTTCAGCAAGCGTAGGTTTTTTCCATTTTTTTTTTTCGAATAATGGGTCTTTCTTCTAAGACTGAGATCGGTAAAAAAAAAAAAATAATCAAATCGCACCATCTCTGTAATAAGTGAATGCCTCCTTTTCTCCTGAGGTTGTCGGAATTATTCGTAATAAGATATTGGCTACAATAGAAAAGGTCTTATCAATAAAATTTCCATTTATCCGAGATCTAGACATAGGTATAGGTAGGAATCTATTCGAAAATGGAATTCTTTATCTTATCGTGTGAGAAAAGAATCCCACAAACAAAGGAATTGTACAATACAGTACGAAATAACGTAAAAACAGACTTATTAATTCATTTTTTTTAGCCTACGGCCTCGAAGTCGGTTTTTGATAAAAATTTTTTCTTTCTTTTTAGTTCGAATTGCTTAAAGGCGCCTATCCAAAGATGGAATATGAATAACTCATTATTGACCCGGTTTCTGGACCATAATAATTACGTAGGAGAGATGGCCGAGTGGTTCAAGGCGTAGCATTGGAACTGCTATGTAGGCTTTTTTTTGTTTACCGAGGGTTCGAATCCCTCTCTCTCCGTACCTTTGCCTAATTCATTAATTTTACTGACCGCAATGTCTCAAATAACAATGGATACCATTTTTACAACTTTCTTTGGTTTGGTATGAATCTTCAATTCAAAAATGATTTTTGTAAATACGCAAAATACTGGAAAAAGCGGACAAGGAATGAAAAAGGTCCTATATCCATGTGTATGATACATTAATGGATAAAATACTCGGATCAAAACTCTTGTTATTTTTGTTAGTTTTAAGTCTGACGAGAATAATATTCAACAACCAGCAATTCATTTATTTTCAAACCAACCCATTGACTATCTATTATTTGATTTACTAATCCTTTATATTGGAATGGATGAAAAGTCAAATGCTTTGGCAATTCCTCACGGGGGGCTGAATCAAGATAATTTTGAATCAGAGCTTTCGATTTTTTTTTATCTTTCGCTGTAATAATATCTTGAGGTTTGCAGCGATAACTTGGTATATCTACTATACGACCATTAACTAAAACATGTCTATGGTTAACTAATTGGCGGGCTTGAGGGATAGTCGAAGCCATACCCAATCGAAAAAGTATGTTATCCAAACGCATTTCAAGTAATTGTAGTAAAACCTGACCGGTTGACCCTTTCGCTTTTCCGGCGATACGAATGTATTTAAGCAATTGTCGTTCTGTAAGACCATAATGAAAACGCAATTTTTGTTTTTCTTCTAAACGAATACGATATTGAGATTTTTTACCGGAGCGTGATTGGTTTCTAAGTTCGCTTCCGACTGTAGGCTGTTTACTAGTTAGTCCAGGTAAAGCCCCCAGACGGCGTATTTTTTTGAAACGAGGCCCTCTGTAGCGTGACATAAAGACTCCCTTTAAAATTGAGAATTCCTAAATTGAAATTAAAACTAAACTAAATGACAAATATGATAAATAAAGCGAAATCCACTAAAGTATTGTAGTACAAAGAAGAATTATATGAATTCTATCAATATCTGAACTTTATTCTATTGTATAGAAAAAAAAAAAAAGAGGTTCTTTTCTTGAGTTGTTCTACAGAGATCGAACTACGTCCAATTTTTTTATGCCTAAAAAAAAAGACATTATCCATTTTGTAAAAATAAAAACAACAAAAATAGAAAAGCCGGCTATCGGAATCGAACCGATGACCATCGCATTACAAATGCGATGCTCTAACCTCTGAGCTAAGCGGGCTCATATAACCAAAAATGTGCGTGCATAGGAATCTTAAAAACTAGTAGGATCTTAGTTATTAACTGTTTATTATTAGCTATTCAGAACATAATAAATATGTTATAACATAATTAAATTATTACGAACATAGAAAATCAATATTTTTTGAAATTCTAAGACAAAACAAAAAGAGTATAACAATTTGAATTCTATTATTTTACTTCTTATTCTTATATATTATTTTATATTAAAAATTAAAAATCTTTTTTTTTTCACATTAATAATATATATCTTATTAGAATATATATGAATTTGATATTTTTTATATCCATCATTTTTTAATCATTTTTTATCTTATTATATATATATTATCTTATATAATATCTTCTATTTATAGAATTATAGAATTCTATTTTTAATATTATTAATTATTAAAAAAAAGGGGGGGGGGGGATTCTCACTTTTTTTTTATAATTAATAATATTAAAAATTCGATTACATTAAACAGTAATTTCAATTACAATATTCTTATACATTAAGATTTAATATCTATAATTATACAATTTATACATTAGAATTATAAAAAATTGGATTTTCAAGGTAAATTCTATTATAGAATAGAATTCTAAATTCGATATTTTTATCGAATCTGTATTTCATTAGAAAATCCTTATTTCATTAGGATTAGATAGAATCGAAAAGATATTCGAATTACTAAATGAATGTCTAATTCGAAATTAATAGAATGATTATTTATAGCCATTAGATTAGTTATAGCTATTCTAAATTAAGAAATATATTCTTAATTGAATTTGAATAAAAAAGATATTTCCATTTTCGTTTTTTTAGTTAGGTTTTTTTAGTTATGGTATATAGTATAGGGTCTGGGTCTGTCCGCTCTAAGTAAAAAAGATAAAAATGAAAGAAAGATAAAGGCCCAATCCCGATCATAATGAAAGATTCCCTTATTCTCATTCGGAAAGGTCAAAAAAAAATCTAAGACTAAGAAAAAAAAAATCGACCGTTGAGTATTTCAAATTGCATGAAAAATTATAGAAGGAGGGGTATATAAAAAAGATATATATATGTGGTATATATCTATGTATATTGAATTGCGAATATAGAAATAATAAAATCATTTCAGATTCGACAAAATATGGGTATCCGATCCGATATAGATGAATAAATAATAAATGAAAAAAAAAAAAGCATCCTAATGAGATCCTAATCTCAAAGAAAAAAGGGGATATGGCGAAATTGGTAGACGCTACGGACTTAATTGGATTGAGCCTTGGTATGGAAACGTACCAAGTGATAACTTTCAAATTCAGAGAAACCCCGGAATTAACAATGGGCAATCCTGAGCCAAATCCCGTTTTCTGAAAGCAAAGAAAAGTTAAGAAAGCGAGAATAAAAAAAGGATAGGTGCAGAGACTCAATGGAAGCTGTTCTAACAAATGGGGTTGACGATATTTCCTTTCGTGTTAGGAAAGGAATCGTTCCATCGAAATTATATAAAGGATATATATACGTATTTGTACTGAAATACTATTTCAATTGATTAATGAGGAGGACTCCAAATTTCTATTTGTGAATCGTTATATCACAATTGAAAGATGTGAATCAAATCAATTCCAAGTTGAAGAAAGAATTTAATATTCACTGATCAAATCATTCACTCCATCATAGTCTGATAGATCTTTTGAAGATTAATCGGACGAGAATAAAGAGAGAGTCCCATTCTACATGTCAATACTGACAACAATGAAATTTATAGTAAGAGGAAAATCCGTCGACTTAAGAAATCGTGAGGGTTCAAGTCCCTCTATCCCCAAAAGGACCGCTTAACTCTATAATTCTTTTTACTATATGCTCTTTTTAAAAATTCGTTATGTGTTTTATTCAGTATATTTTTTCACAAATGGATCTTTTTTTTTTTTTTCTTTTTCTGATCACAATCCCAAGTCTTAGAATATATTTGGAATATATAATGATATATATGATACACGTACAATTTTTTTTTATAAACGTACAAATGAGCATCTTATCCTTGAGGAACGAATCCTCATGTGAATGATTAACACTACATGATCATTACTCCTACTGAAATTTACAAAGTCTTATATTTTTTTTCGTCGTCTTTCTTTTTTAGTTGACATAGAGTCATTGACATATACTTAAGTAATCTCATAAAATTAAGATGATGCGTCAAGAATGGTCGGGATAGCTCAGCTGGTAGAGCAGAGGACTGAAAATCCTCGTGTCACCAGTTCAAATCTGGTTCCTGGCACATGATGAATTTCTACGAGTATCTATTCCCCATATTCATTAAAATGCAAATATGGGGAATAGATACGTATTTTTTTTATATTTCTATTTATTCTCTTCATCTCCTTTAATGTTATTGTCTTTTTAGCGGCAATATACGGCAATATAATGGATATTGATGTGTACGTTACATAGTTCATGATGCAGAACTTTTTTAGTTCATCTTATTGGCTTGGCTCATAGGAAAAGGTATCGTTCCAAATTTACAATCT